TGTATGAAGTCTCATATTTCACTCTTGCAGCGGAGCGGTAGAGACTCCATTTAACTTAAGTTGATCCAGGCCGGAGGCAGACCTAAGTCAAGGTACCCCTTCTTTGAAAACTTTGGTATTGCTCCGAGATAAGAATATAAATAACGAATCAGAGCACATGGAGCCATCTCATTATCTTCTTATTTTCCTGTAAAAGAAAGACAAAATATGGTGGACTAACTGATCTTTACATCAGTTAATGAAAGAGCCCAATGCAACAAAATGCATGTTGGGTCTTTGAAACAGTTCGAATCATTTCGATAATAATAAGTTTGATCTGTTTTACCGAGAAGGTCTACGGTTCGAGTCCGTATAGCCCTACAAAATTTTAGTTTTAGTATAGACATTCTATTTTCATTTAGTAGAGGTTTTATTTCCTAATTAGTACTTGTTTATGGATTGGCCGGTTGCTTGGTCCATAGAAATAAAAGTATTACCACATGTTGATGTAAGTACATAGGAAGACAAAAATAAAAACAACAATAATTCATTTCAATAAAAAAAAAACGGTATTTGTAAAATCTCGGACAAAATGAACAGACTTCTTCATTCATTTTCGTGGATGAATTACATATAACTTTTTCCTCTTTTCCTGTCCATGATCAAAGAGTTAGTGATACACTTTTTTGTTGGTATCCCCAATATCGGTTAATTTATATTTATGAAGGGAAAATCATGGCACGATGCTGCCTAAAAACTCCAACCGAACCCAACCAAATAAAATCTTAAGTCACATGGATCTAAAACCTATTATTTTTTTGGTCTTGTATTTTTATTTTTGGTCAGTCTTAGTCTTACTAAGTGTTATTGTCGTAACAAAAAAAACAAGTCTTTTGGTTCATTCCAAATCGAGATCTTTCTATCTTTCTTTAATACTAATACTCGTACTCGAGATTGGTACGAAATGGAATCATTATTCCACTCTAATTCTTTTGGTATAGAATATAGAATAGAAAGATATTAGTTTCTATATGTAAAAGTTCCTCACAACCCAAGGCGAATTGAATCAATTCAGAAAAATAGAAATTCAATCTAGGACTTAGGAAAGAAGATAAAATATTATGATCGTTCGATGCATTATATTCTATTTACGTATTCGTATCGAATCAATAGAAGCAATGATTTTCTACCTGAATTTTGATGAAAAGAAAAAAGACTTTAAATTGAAATGAAATATAAAATATAATAATACTAGAACTAGAAATCCCTAGACATTTTCCTCTATATAACCACTATAACCACTGCAATTTTTTCATTTTCATTACATTATATCACTATTATTTCATTTTATACTTTCATACTATGGATTTCATATTCATATATAATAAATATCAATAATATAATTAATAAATTAATATATAACTATATAACATACTTATAATAATTATATAACTATAACATAGTTATACTACTTAACTATTACTATATAGTATATATAGTATAAGTAGTATTAGTATTTAATTAATATTAGTATTTAATTAAAGAAACCGAGCGAGAAAGTTTTGTTTGTGTAAGAGCATCTTATGTCTACATCAAAATCATATCTAATATAGAAGTGAAAAAAAAAAATGTAAGTGGGATTCTGTTGAATAAATCTTTAAACAAGATATGCCCCACATCAAATAAACTCTAAACTAGACAATTTGATCAAAATAAGTTCTTGTTTCGCCTAATAAGTTCTGTATGAATTGCCAATTCCAATTCGAATGGAATAATTCAGCCTATTCCACATTAATAGGAGTTCATTTATGTTTCTGCTTCACGAATATGATATTTTCTGGGTATTTCTGATAATATCAAGCCTTATTCCTATCTTAGCATTTTTTATTTCCGGAGTTTTAGCGCCTATTAGTAAAGGACCAGAGAAGCTCTCTAGTTATGAATCGGGTATAGAACCCATGGGGGACGCTTGGTTACAATTCCGAATACGCTATTACATGTTTGCTCTAGTTTTTGTTGTTTTTGATGTTGAAACAGTCTTTCTTTATCCATGGGCAATGAGTTTCGATGTATTGGGTATATCTGTATTTATAGAAGCTTTAATTTTCGTACTTATCCCAATTGTTGGTTCAGTTTATGCATGGCGAAAAGGAGCATTAGAATGGTCTTAACTGAATATTCAGACAATACAAATAAAAAGGAAGGAAAAGATTACATTGAGACAGTTATGAATTTCATTGAGTTTCCATTACTTGACCAAACAACATCCAATTCAATTATTTCAACTACATCGAATGATCTTTCGAATTGGTCAAGACTCTCCAGTTTATGGCCACTTCTCTACGGTACCAGTTGTTGTTTCATTGAATTTGCTTCATTAATAGGCTCTCGATTCGACTTTGATCGTTATGGATTGGTACCAAGATCGAGTCCTAGGCAAGCGGACTTAATTTTAACAGCCGGCACAGTAACAATGAAGATGGCCCCTTCTTTAGTGAGATTATATGAGCAAATGCCTGAA